AGAACCGTATATGAGAATTTCATCTCGTACGGCTCAAGCGGAAACACACAAATACTGATTTCAACGGATATGTAATAGAAAGTTCAAAACTTCTTAGCCACTTGATTCGATTTGCCCCAAAGATACGAAGTAACAAAAATCCGGAATCTCTTCTTTGTGATGATAATGCCAAAAATATCAAGTTAGCTCATCCGTCTTTCTTTATGTTGATCGTTACAGGCCTCTTGAATCTTCTCTTCCCTATTTATTTTTTTATTTGTTATTTGATTTGTTGTTTTTTGTGCGTAATGCAGATTAACAATAGTTTTGCTATTGATAGGAATTCCCTTGTTGAGACCCTATGAATCAATTGAAACCTCAGATTCATACTAGAACCACGATGATTTAATCAAGCAAAGCCTCAAGCTAAACTCAAAGGTTCTCTGAGTAAGAACCGTTTGATGATCACTTATTCAATGAATGGATGTAATGACTCAACAAAATCTAGAGAAACATTTGTCCTTTGTTCAAACTGAAAGAAGAAAAATCGTTTGATTTAGGAAATACCTATTTGAATTTTTTTTTGAGTCCGGTTGCGAAGTCTGAATAGTAAATAGTAGGTATGAATCATAGTTCAAATATTTCTTTTCTTGATCTATTCTATATATTCCGTGCTCCAGATACTAGAATAAATATCCGACGAGGTAGAATCATCTTGATAGAGATGACAGGCCCATTTTCTGTATTATCAATAGGATCAATTATAACAAGTCACACACTCATATTCCGGAAATACCGAAACAAATAAATCTCACGGTCGAACTACCAGAATGGTCTAGAAATCCGAGTCTTTCTTAAGTAAAGTAATTTTTTTGATTGAAAAACTAGGACTTTCTAGTTCTTATGAACCTAACTCATTGAAATTCCATCCAGTAAAACGGAAGAATTATAAATTTCCAAAATAATAGATAGGAATATCGCAAATAGAGCCATTGCGACCCCCATAAGTGGTGTAGTCCCCCAGCCCGGTGCTACTTTACCATATTCCGAATTCAATGGTTTCAATAAATTCCCTACAGTAGTTCGTCTTGGCCCAGATCTAGAAGTACCCTCAACGGTTTGTGTAGCCATAAAATACTATTCATTGGTTGAGATCTGTTGACTTTGTATACCATTCCGTTGTAGTTGTAAATAAACGATCTTATCGTAGATCCATTGTGATCTTGAAATTATCTAAAAATGGAAACAGCAACCCTAGTCGCCATCTCCATATCTGGTTTACTTGTAAGCTTTACTGGGTACGCCTTATATACCGCTTTTGGGCAACCCTCTCAACAACTAAGAGATCCATTCGAAGAACACGGGGACTAGTTGAAGTAATGAGTCTCCCATATTGGGAGGCTCATTACTTCAACTGAGATAATGAAAAATTATTTCATTTTTTTAGTTTTAGTCGGAACCTTAGGCGGTTCTCGAAAAAAGATAGCGAAAAAAATTATCCCTAAAGTCGAGACTAAAAGGAATGTATAAACCAATGCTTCCATAGATTCGATCGTGGTTTACAATTATAGCTTCCACACCTATTCATTTGGGATCATTTACCATATAAAGAAAAGTAAAGAGTCAAAGAATAAATGGTGATTCAAATCAAGATTTCTCCGGTACCTTATGTCAAATCAAAAAAAAAAATAGAGGCGAAAGATACCAGAGCAATGTTGTATCAGACTACTTGTCTCCTTGTAGTTGGATCCCCAATTTTTTGAAATGCTCCAAATTCCACTTGAACATCCAAATCTGGATCAATACCAGCAAAAACATCTCTGAACAAGGTTCTAGCACCATGCCAAATGTGTCCAAAAAAGAAGAGCAAAGCAAACGTAGCATGCCCAAAAGTGAACCAACCCCTTGGACTGCTACGAAAAACACCATCGGATTTCAAGGTAGCCCGATCTAATTCAAAAATTTCACCTAATTGGGCACGTCTAGCGTATTTTTTTACAGTAGCAGGATCACCATAACTAACTCCATTGAGTTCGCCACCATAGAACTCGACAGTTACACCTACTTGTTCAACACTATACTTTGATTCTGCCCTTCTAAAAGGAACATCGGCTCTCACAATTCCGTCTCCATCTACTAAAACTACCGGAAATGTTTCAAAAAAAGTAGGCATACGACGTACAAAAAGCTCGCGCCCTTCTTTATCTCTAAAGACGGGGTGTCCTAACCATCCAACAGCTATTCCATCCCCGTTGTCCATTGAGCCTGCTCTGAATAATCCCCCTTTTGCCGGATTATTACCAATGTAATCATAAAAAGCTAATTTTTCGGGAATTTTAGACCAAGCTTCCGATAAACTCAGATTTTCGGCTAGTCCGGCGCTAACTCTTCGATATATTTCTTGCTGAAAGTATCCCTGATCCCACTGATAACGAGTGGGACCAAATAATTCGATTGGGGTAGTTGCTGAACCATACCACATAGTTCCAGCAACAACGAAAGCTGCAAAAAAAACAGCAGCGATACTACTAGAAAGTACAGTTTCAATATTTCCCATACGTAATCCTTTGTATAGACGTTGAGGCGGACGGACACTAAGATGGAATAGACCTGCTAATATGCCCAATGTACCCGCTGCAATATGATGAGAGGCTATTCCTCCCGGAACAAAAGGATCAAAACCTTCCGCGCCCCACGCTGGATTTACAGATTGTACTTTTCCAGTTAGTCCATAAGGATCGGACACCCATATTCCAGGACCATACAAACCTGTTACATGAAATGCGCCAAAGCCAAAGCAAGCCACCCCTGAGAGAAATAAATGAATTCCAAAGATCTTGGGCAAATCCAAAGAAGGTTTTCCTGTACGCTCATCACAGAATATTTCTAGATCCCAATACACCCAATGCCAGATAGCTGCCAAGAAGCACAAGCCAGAAAACACAATATGTGCCCCTGCGACACCTTCATAACTCCAAATACCCGGATTCGTTATAGTTCCTCCTGAAATACTCCAACCACCCCACGAATTGGTTATTCCTAAACGAGTCATGAAGGGTATAACGAACATACCTTGTCTCCACATTGGATCAAGAACAGGGTCAGAGGGATCAAAAACCGCTAATTCGTATAGAGCCATCGAACCGGCCCAACCAGAAACTAGAGCTGTATGCATTATATGGACAGAAAGCAATCGACCGGGATCATTCAATACGACAGTATGAACACGATACCAAGGCAAACCCATGGAAATACCCCTTTATCAAAGATAAATAGACACTATGTCACCTTATTTTATCGCATTGGAAAGGACTATACTATGTACCTAAGTACCTAACCTTTTCAGTGGATTCTGTATGAGAAAGAGTTAATATTTATTCCGTTCCATTGAAAATAACGGAACAATTCTGTTCATAAGAACAAAGAGAAGCAGATCTATTCTATACCCGATAAGTACCAATACGCAATGGGAGAATTGGTACCATTTTGTGGGAACGAATGCATAGATACTTGTTTATCATTCGAACGATCGATTGCTCCGTTCGTTAAAAATTTTCTTTATTCATTCTATCTTACTCTATATACCTTCCAATCAATCTATCTAAAAAATAGAATAAACAGAAAAAAGGATGAAGACAATAAACCCATTGTTACGTTTCCATATTAAAGTGAAGTATAGTACTTAATTTTTTTTCTTTAATTTAATGCCCATTGGTGTTCCAAAAGTACCTTTTCGGAGTCCTGGAGAGGAAGATGCAGTTTGGGTTGACGTATAGTGCGACTTGTCAGACATATTGGGTCATATGGGATTTACCCGTTCTCTCCCCCGATCGAGATATCCTCTGTTTCGCCCAAGAAATATTGTATTGAGATTGAGTGAACCATCAATCATTTGGAGCGTGAAGCACAATTAGATCAATTTATATTGGGGATCAATATTATCAATTAGAAGAATTTATGGTTGACTTGGACTGATAAAATAAAGTCTCCAGGCTCCGTTCAGAAAATACCAAATTGGTAACAAATTGATAATATATGTACGATTACCACTTGTATCATAAACGATTCTTATACTTACTATAGGAGCGATCTCAAACTGCCAACCAATGGAGTAGTATGATGAATACATCGAATAGTTTGGAGAAGACATGAAACAAATTGAAAAAGAAGTCGTAACAAAAAAAGTGGTACTGAGATCATTTGACCTATATGTACAAATAGAATTCGGGCAGATCTTTTCCCGGAGTAGAAGAAACATGAACCTAAAAAAATGGAAAGGGCCCATTCAGGAACAATAAAATGACATCGTGATTTGAATCGCGATGAAACAATACATCAATGAGAGGTTAGTTCAATAAGTTCAGTAAATTCTTTTTTTTATAGGTAAGGGAACAAAAACTCATCTTATGTTTTTTGAAAAATAGAAGAAGAAAACCCCAAAAACAAAAACCTGTTACAGAAAAAAAAAAAAAAAAAAAGAAATAGAACTGGAATCGACACATTGATTCTTTTTTTCGCAATTTTTTTTTGAACCGTATGCATCCAAAGGTGCACGTACGGTTCCTAAGGGAACCAATTTTGTCCTAATCAACCGACTTCATCGAGAAAGATTACTTTTTTTAGGCCAAGAAGTTGATAGCGAGATCTCGAATCAACTTGTTGGTCTCATGGTATATCTCAGTATAGAAGATGATACTAGGGATCTTTATTTATTTATAAACTCTCCCGGCGGATGGGTAATACCAGGAATAGCCATTTATGATACTATGCAATTTGTGCCACCCGATGTGCATACAATATGCATGGGATTAGCCGCTTCAATGGGATCTTTCATTCTGGTCGGAGGAGAAATTACCAAACGTCTAGCATTCCCTCACGCTTGGCGCCAATGAGTTTTTTTATTTGAAAAAAAAAAAGGAAGACTATGCCTTCGCCATATTGAATATGAATAATAAGTAATAATAGCATGGCACTTCGAGTTCGATATGAGCAAACCATTATTGTTTTTTTCATAACATGAGATTTTATGTCGAGATAGTAGTATGAAATAGAGGTCATTTCGGATTTGATCTTATGTGTCGGGGGTACATTTCAGCGTCACAAACCATTCTTTTTCACACCAGAATTCTCTTTCTGGTATTTATGTTATGAAAGAAAAAGTACAAAAATGAAAAAAAAAAAAAGATCATTTTTTTCCTTATTTGATCGTATCAGAAAGGAACTTTGGGATTGCTAAATCACAGACAAAATAAATATATAAAGCAACAGAACCATCATAGTATTTTTTTTTACTCCTACGAAAGGAAGGGTGGTAAATGGATCATTCAACGATCCGGATCGGATGGATTCTATTTCTTTCTTCAATAGAATAGAAGAGAAGAAAAAGTAAATTCCATTGTAGAGCCGTATGCACAAAAGATGCCTGTACGGTTGTACAATTCTATTTTTTTTCTTATATTTTTTTTATCCCTTACTTTAGCCCAATCATGCAAGATAGAAGAACCCTTCATGATGTTATATCAATATCATCAGGGTTATGATTCACCAACCTGCTAGTTCTTTTTATGAGGCACAAGCAGGCGAATTTATCCTGGAAGCGGAAGAACTACTGAAACTTCGCGAAACCCTCACAAAGGTTTATGTACAAAGAACGGGTAATCCTTTATGGGTTGTATCCGAAGACATGGAAAGAGATGTTTTTATGTCAGCAACAGAAGCCCAAGTTCATGGCATTGTTGATCTTGTAGCGGTCGAAAATGAAAATACTAGGGATTTCATGTAAATCCATTTCAAACCATAATTCGAATTTTCTGCGATTTGATATTGAATAGAAAAAAAATTCATGATCATCAATCATCAGGTTAAGATCGATTTAAACCAACCCATTCCATTCTAGAATTCTATATATACATACGACATGCCAACTATTAAACAACTTATTAGAAACACAAGACAGCCAATAAGAAATGTCACGAAATCTCCCGCTCTTAGAGGATGTCCTCAGCGTCGAGGAACATGCACTAGGGTGTATGTGCGACTCGTTCAGATCATGAATTCGAACAAATGAGACAATTTTCCAGTATCAATGACCAGTACCAATGAATAGGATAGATAGAGAAGAACTATCATATACCTATATTGTGTTTGGAATTTATGGTTTACATTGGTGCAAATCCAATCAGCTAGATTTGAGATGAAAAGCAATTCCCCATTGGGGGCAAATAGTTATCCATTAAGCGGAGGAAATGGTATTATAAGAAGCAAAAAGGTTATACTCCTATTCTTGAAAGAACGGACTAACAGGGTCAGCTACCTAGCCAACTTTCATAATTAAATGCCGTCACTGTATAGATAACTCTTATTGTGAAAAGAGCTATTACTGTATAATTGATGGGTAGAGCCAAAGAGTGTGAACTATACAAGTTAACAATAACATTTGATAAAATGAAAGAAGAGGCTCCGGTGTATAGAGAGGACCTCACCGTTTAAAAAAAAAAGTAACCATAGAAACGATGGAACCCACTATTTTTTTTTTATTTGGTATCGTTAGAATTTCTTATTTCCAGGTGAAATGCCTGGAAGGAATAAAAAATCGTGGTTGGGGAAAGTCATAGTAGCAAAAGCCATTGGAATTTATATTTTATATATCGGAATAATCCGTTTTGTTATTAATTGACGGGGGGTAAGTAAAGGATGACTGAAAGAAGAGAAATCAATTAGTTATTCATTAAGGTTTAATTTGATTCAATGACCAGAGTTAGACGAGGATATACAGCTCGGAAACGTCGAACAAAAATTCGTTTATTTGCATCAACCTTTATTGGGGCTCATTCAAGACTTACTCGAACGACTACTCAACAGAAAATGAGAGCTTTGGTTTCCTCTCATCGAGATAGAGGCAGGCAAAAGAGGGATTTTCGTAGTTTGTGGATCACTCGAATAAATGCAGTAATTCGTGAGAATAAGGTATTCTATAATTATAGTAGATTAATACCAAATCTGTACAAGAAGCAATTGCTTCTTAATCGTAAAATACTTGCGCAAATATCTATATCAAATAAGAATTGTCTTTACATGATTTCCAATAAGATTATCAAATAAAGGATATGATATTATAAAATATAATACAGAAATTATTGAAATTGAAACAGAATTCCCCGGAGAATGAACTCCGGGAAGATAGAATAAAAAAAATTAAGTAAGATAAGTAGTAGGAATGAACGAACATGTTTCAATAAAAAAAAAAGATTTCTTCTTCCCCAATTTTTTATTTCTTATAACACAAGAAATAAATCGGGATTCTAGGCCTTTTGAACAAAACATCAATCTGAGCTTGAGTTCCAATTGGAGTTTTGAGTCAATTGAGGAGTATGTTTATTTATTTCTGGTTCTAGGACCAGTACTTTTGGGGATCGACTCAGCTCTCTCAAATTGTTTCTCATTATTAAGAAAAGGTAACAAAGATAAAATACGAGCTTGTTTTATAGCAATAGTAATTAATCGTTGTTGTTTCAAGGTCAATTTATTCACCCGTCTAGATAATATTTTTCCTTGTTCACTAATAAATCGACTAATTAAACTCATGTTTCTATAATCGATTCGATCCCCCGATCCAATTGGGGACAAACGCCTACGAAAGGATCGCTTATATTTACGAAAAGGTTGCTTGGATTTATCCATGGTTTATTCCTTATCTCTAAAATTCTATTTCTTTATTCATTTCAGATCTGACCGAAATAGGCTTTGATTCGCATCGTTTATATTATACATATAATATATAATAAATATCATATGTATGTATATATATATGAAAATGAAATCGGGTTTGATTTGTATTGTATATATTATGTATATTATATATGTTATATTATATATGTTAAGTTAAATATGTTAACTTAAATATGTTAAGTTCTTCCTCTTCCTGTTCCTTGGAAAGATCGCGCACACGTTCCGTTCCATCTATTTCTTTATTTCCCCATGAATCGTATGCTTGTGACAATAGCGACAAAATTTTCTCAATTCTAATCGACTGGATGTATTGTGTCGATTCTTTTGAGTAATATATCTAGAAATACCCGGCGATTCCTTATTGACACCATTTCGGACACAACTGGTACATTCCAAAATAACTCTGACTCTGACATCTTTACCCTTGGCCATGAACCCCCTTTTGATTTTGGATCGACTTAACTTCTTCTATTTTCGACCCGAACTGAAGAAGAATAAAAGAACAAAAAAATAAATAAGAAAATCAATAGAAGTTACTAACTTGAAATTCAATTTTCATTTCTAAAGATTTCGTTGTGTTGTATGTGTTGTAATTATATAATTACAATTAATATTAATAGAGTAATAGTAATTATTAATAATAATAAAGTAATAATTAAGTAATACAATTTCTTTCTAACTATCAATTATTCCTATCTTAAATCCCAATATTTCATTTAAGTATCTTCTTTCTATGCTATGATTTCGTGGATTCTTCCCTAGATCTGGATACACATTTCCATTTCTGTTCCCCAAAATTCGATTTTAGATTCAACAGATTTTTGTCGAGGTTCGATACACTTTTTCTTTTTCTTTCCTTCCTATCCTCCTCCTATCCTAAAGAACTGAAAAAAAAAAAAGGAAGGGGCGAAATTTTAGTCACGTCACGTAGAATTGTATCCCTAATTTTCTTCATTTCTTCGCATATTAATAACTAGAATGAAAAAAAGGGGAATGACAAGGCATCTGGGAATAAACGATTAATTTCTATCAATAGACCTGCTAAAGACCCAAACCATAGAGTAGTTAGCACAGGTGCCACGGAGAGATATGTTTTTATATCTCGCATTGAAAATCCTCCTTCTTTATTGTAATACATATATGTATGGTCAGATGTTGTAGTTCAAGATCATTTGTATTTTTTTTTACTTTACGCGGAATTCCTAACTAAAATAGATATGTACAATGAACCGATAGATGAGATTTTCCTGTCCCTAAAAAAGAAAAAGATGACCTGAGCATTTCCGATAAATTTTTATTCTTTTTTTTATATGATACGTCGATAAGATAAATTTTCATTTTTTTTTATACGTTAGGTTTCAGATGTATAAAATTTTTTTATTATATGAAACCAAAAAGAAGAAATGACAAGAAAATTGTATATAGATAGAGGGGAAAATAACAATGTGGAAAACAAGACAGGTATTTTGTACAATGACACTGTACAAAAACTTTAAAAAGGGATGTAGCGCAGCTTGGTAGCGCGTTTGTTTTGGGTACAAAATGTCACGGGTTCAAATCCTGTCATCCCTACCTATTACTTCTCTTATGGGCAGTAACGAGGGATTAATTAAGATCGATTGAAATTGGACATAATCTTTCATTTTTGCATGCTATACGTATGCAAGATATGTTTGGGGGTAAAAAAACCTTTTCTTTACACTACAGTCGTATCTCCTATAATAAGAAAGCGCTCTTAGTTCAGTTCGGTAGAACGCGGGTCTCCAAAACCCGATGTCGTAGGTTCAAATCCTGCAGAGCGTGATTCCGTTTATGTTATGTCAAATCACAATAAAAAAACTTAACAAAAAAAAGTTTAATTGAAACTTGAATTTGACCTCCCGCAGGGAGGAGGTCAATCAAAAAAAAGAAATGTTACTCAATCAAAGGTCCAACTGATCACCACGTCTGTATTGTAAATATGCAGTTACGAATAATCCTGCCAAAGTAATAGGAATTAGACCTAAGACGATTCCAAATAGAAAAACTTCAATCATTTCGGTTTTTTGAGGGGATAAAAAGATGAGTAAGATCTATCCCTAAATATTAATCTGAATTATCCGTGAATCTCAATAACCAAGAATTGGCAATTGATGTGGAAAGGAACCTGGAACACCTGGAATCTCAGAGAAATATTCATTTTTATGAATTGTTCATTCAATTCATTTCAAATAAGTCGTATCTTATTCAAACCAATCAATAGAGCTGGGGTTATAGTTAAAGCAGCCAGTAGAAAACCGAAATAACTAGTTAT